GCATATATATATACTATAAAAAATAAAAATTAAATATTTATTTAATTAAATATGTACAATTTTATTAATTGATCTCAATTGATCCCTCGTTACTGCTCAGAAGATAAGTAATAGGTAGGGATGACAGGATTTGAACCCGTGACATTTTGTACCCAAAACAAACGCGCTACCAAACTGCGCTACATCCCTTTCAATTGGTCTACAGTGTCATTGTAGAGAATCCCTGCCTTGTTTTCCACATCTTTATTTCCTACATTGATATACACAAACTATCTTATCATTTCTTCCTTCTTCCTTTTGGTCTCATATATCATATAACAAACATATAATATGGTAAAAGACTTATATAAAGTATGAAATAAATATGAAATCTACCACAAAAAATTAATATTTTTTAGGAATTTAAGGCGGAAATGGACGTATTTTTTTCTTTAAATAAATATCTATTTTGTACATTTCAATTTGAATTAGGAACTCCGCGTACAAGTGGTAAGTCATTAACTACATATACACATCCGGTCATATATGTATTACCATTAGGTATTACAAATTACAATAAAATTACAATAACGAATACAGAAAGAGGAGTTTTTAAAATGCGAGATCTAAAAACATATCTCTCCGTGGCACCGGTAGTAAGTACTCTATGGTTCGGGGCTTTAGCAGGTTTATTGATAGAGATCAATCGTTTTTTTCCGGATGCGTTGATATTCCCCTTTTTTTCATTCTAGCTATTGATATGGGAAGGGGGAAGAAGATTAGAGATACAATCAAATATCTGTAACTAATCCCTACCCCTCCCTTCTTTTTTTCTTTGTTTTTTCTTTTTTTCTTTTTTTACTTATTCTTTCTAAAAAAAAAAAAACAAAGAAAAAGCGGTTTCACCCTCAGTGAAACTATGAACTCGGGCTCAGGCTCAAATTAAATTAATAATAGAACGGAAATGCGGTGGTTGGGGCAACAATATCATACAAGATACTTAACTGAAAATGAAATACTGTACGGCAATTAAAAATTATAAATATAGTTAGAAATCATTATATTACTTATTATTTATTACTATATTGATTGCAACAAAATATTTCTTTCATAATTTGATTTCGAGTTACCTGCTTCTATTTTTGTGTCCTTTCTTCTTCCTTGCTTCGGGTCGGAAAATTAAAGAATTGAGTGAATCAAAAACCAAAGGAGGTTCATGGCTAAGGGTAAAGATGTCCGAGTAACGGTTATTTTGGAATGTACCAGTTGTGTTCGAAATCGTGTTAATAAGGAATCAATGGGCATTTCCAGATATATTACTCAAAAGAATCGACACAATACGCCTAGTCGATTGGAATTGAGAAAATTCTGTCCCTGTTGTTACAAACATACGATTCATGGGGAGATAAAGAAATAGATCGACCCGATCGCTCGTGTGTCAGTCTTCCAAGGAAGATGAAAAATTACATATTATATATAACAATATATATATATAATTTATTTTAATTTATTTTTTAATTTATTTAAATAGAAACAAATAAATATAAACAAACCAAATCCTATTTCGATCGGATCAAAGATGATGTAGAATTAAGAAATAGGATTGGGATTTTCAGGATAAGGAATAAACAAACCATGGATAAATCCAAGCGAATCTTTCTTAAATCTAAGCGATCTTTTCGTAGGCGTTTGCCTCCGATCCAATCGGGGGATCGAATTGATTATAGAAACATGAGTTTAATTAGTCGATTTATTAGCGAACAAGGAAAAATATTATCTAGACGGGTGAATAGATTGACCTTAAAACAACAACGATTAATTACTATTGCTATAAAACAAGCTCGTATTTTATCTCCGTTACCTTTTCTTAATAATGAGAAACAATTTGAAAGAAGCGAGTCAACCGCTAGAGCTGCTGGTCTTAGAACCAGAAAAAAAATAGGTTGACTCTTCAATTGAATTGAATCAAAATAAAATTCCAATCCAAACTCAAATGCGGATTGACGTTTTTTTTTTTGTTCGAAAAATCGTAAAATCGAAATGTCCTGTCGTAAGAAAAAAAATGGGAGAAGAGGAATAAATATTTTTTATTTAACGTCTTTCTTCATTTTGATGACTTTATCATATTTTATCATACTAATTTCTACTCTACCTTCCCAGAGTTCATTCTCCAGGGAACTCCATTTAAACTATTCCAACGGATTCCTTCCAATCTCTTTATTTTATGATCTCATTGGAAATCATATAAAGACAACTCTTATTTAATATAGCTATTTGTGCAAGTATTTTACGATTAAGAAGTAACTGTCTCTTGTACAGATTGTGTATAAATTTACTATAACTGAAGTATACTTTATTCTCGCGAATTACTGCATTTATCCGAGTGATCCACAACCGACGAAAATCTCTCTTTTGTCTACCTCTATCCCGATGAGCCGAAACCAAAGCTCTTATTTTCTGTTGAGTAATAGTACGAGTAAGTCTTGAATGAGCCCCTCGAAAGGTTGATGCAAATAAACGAATTTTTGTTCTACGTCTTCGAGCTATATACCCTCGTTTAATTCTGGTCATTGAATAAATGAAACTTTGATGAATAACTAATCGATTTCCTTTCTTTCAGTTATTCCCTTCCCGTATCCTAGTCTATTAATAACAAAACGGATTCTTCCAATGTATAAAATTTGAATTCCAATGGCTTTTGCTACTATAACCTTCCCGACCACGATTTTTTTTTTTTTCTAGGTGAAATGCCTAGAAAAAATTGTATTGATATTAGGTATCAAAAACACATAAAAGTAGTAAATATAAATGGATATAGTGGGTTCCATCGTTTCTATGGTTACTTCTTAAACGGTGAGGTCCTCTCTATACACCGGAGCCCTTCTTTCATTTAATCAATGTTATTGTTAACTTGTACAGTTCACACTCTTTGGCTCTACCCATAATTATCCAGTACGAGGTCTTTCACAATGAGATCTACTTATACAGTAACGGTATTTAATTATGAAGATTAGCTGAGTAGCTGACCCTGTTAGTCCGTTCTTGCAAGAGTAAGGCATAATTTTTCTGCTTTTTAAAATAGTATTTCCCCTGCTTAATGGATATCATTTGCTATCAATGGAGAATTCTTTCTCATCTTAAATTTAAAACGGAGTTGATTGGATTTGCACCAACGGAAACCATACATTTGATACCACAATAGAAGGATAGATCTTTTTGATTTTTAGATATTGAATGGAGTTCTTCCATTCTAGTCTATTCACTGGTACTGATCGTTGATACTGGATCAATTGTTTTCTTTCTTTTGTCCTAGCCCATGATCTGAACGAGTCGCACATACACCCTAGTACATGTTCCTCGTCGCTGAGGACATCCCCCAAGAGCGGGGGATTTCGTGACATTTCTGATTGGCTGTCTTGTGTTTCTAATAAGTTGTTTAATAGTTGGCATATTGAATCATATACATAATGGGCTGGTTTAGATCGATCTTAACCGGATGATTATGAATTATTTTATTTCTATATTAATAGATTAATGAATAGAATATTAAATCCGGTAAGAAGATAAAATCTCAAATCACCAATTCGTCTGAAATTTTTGTTATTTTTTCTTTTTTATTCAGTCGCTACAAGATCAACAATTCCATGAGCTTGGGCTTCTGTTGCTGACATAAAAACATCTCTTTCCATATCTTCGGATACAACCCATAAGGGTTTGCCTGTCCTTTGTACATAAACCCTTGTGACGGTTTCGCGCAGCTTCAAAAGTTCTTCCGCTTCCAAGATAAATTCTCCCGTCTGTGCCTCATAAAAAGAACTAGCAGGTTGATGGATCATTACCCTGATGATATAACATAATAAATGTTTATTCTATCTCGCATGATGATAAGGTGAAGAGATAAAGAATAATAAAATATATAATTGAACAACCGTACAGGCATCTTTTACGCATTGCATACGGCTCTATAATGGAATTCGTTTTTACCTTACTTAAATATCAAATAAATTAAATATAGGGTCTATCAGACTCGGGTTGGTAAATGATCCAATAACCACCCTTCTTTTTGTTTTTGGAGTAGTTCAAAAATACTATGATGGCTCCGTTGCTTTATATATTTATTTCGTCTGTTATTTAGCAATCCCAAAGTTTCTTTTTTTTTTTTTTTCAAATAAAAAAACAAGATTTTTTTTATTTTCATATTCTTTCATAACCTAAATATTGTTAAGAGCCTCCCGGCGTGAAAACAAAAAAGTTTGTGACGCTGAAATAGGCCTCCCGATAGATTAGATAAAATCGGAAATACCTTTTATCTCATACTACTCTTTCGATACATAATTTAAGGGTTAAAAAAATTTATCATATCGAATTCGAAGTGCCATGCTATTATTACTTATATATTCATATTTCATATAGCGCGAAGGCATAGTCTTCTTTTTTCTCTCAAATCAAATAAAAAACTCATTGGCGCCAAGCGTGAGGGAATGCTAGACGTTTGGTAATTTCTCCTCCGACCAGAATAAAAGATCCCATTGAAGCGGCTAATCCCATGCATATTGTCTGTATATCTGGTCGCACAAATTGCATAGTATCATAAATAGCTACTCCGGGTATTACCCATCCGCCAGGAGAATTTATAAACAAATATAGATCTTTGGTATCATCCTCTATACTGAGATATACCATAAGACCAATAAGTTGATTCGAGATCTCGCTATCAACCCCTTGGCCTAAAAAAAGTAATCGTTCTCGATAAAGTCGGTTGATTGGGATAAAGTTGTATCCCTTAGAAACCGTACATGCACCTTTTGATGCATACGGTTCAACAAAAATAACGAAAAAAAAAAAAAGAATCAATGTGTAGATGTAGATTCTAGCGCTTTCTTTTATTTTATTTTTCATACCAGGCTTTTAACTTATAAAAAGGGGCTTTTCTTTCATTTTTCAAAAAAGATGGGTTTTGGCCTGTTTTGTTTATCTATAAAAAAAAATTACTAAATTTATCTAACTAACTTTTCATTGATGTATTGTTTCATCGAGATACAATCTCAATCGCGATGTAATTTTCTTGTTCCTGAATGGGCTTCTTCAATTTTTTTAGGTTTATGCTCTACTCCGAGTAAAGATCCGCCCGATTTGGATTTGCACATATATGACAAATGCCCCAATACCACGTCCTTTTGCTACGACTTCCTTTTTACAATTTATTTCATGTCTTACAACAGATATTCAATGCATTCATCATATTACTCGATTGATTAACAGTTTGAGATCACTTCTATTATAAATATATAAAGAAATAGAATATGATAGAAATAGTAATCATAAATAGATTTTTTACCGGTTTTTTTCTAAACGGAGCCTGGATACTTCATTTTATTGGCCTAACCAAGATAACCATAAATTATTCTAATTGATAATATTAATCTGTATACCCTCCCGAAAAAATGGATCTAATTGAACTTCACGCTCCAAATTTTTGATAATTCAATCAATCTTTCTTGGGCGAAGGGGAGGATATCTCGATCGGGGAAGAGAATGGGGAAATACCATATGACCCAATATATCTGACAAGTCGCACTATACGTCAATCCACAATGCATCTTCCTCTCCAGGACTTCGAAAAGGTACTCTTGGAACACCAATAGGCATTAAATAAAAGAAAAATTAAGTACTATATCTCACTTTGATGTGAAAGCGTAACAATGGATTTAGTGTCCTACTAATATTGGCCTTTATCATATTTTAGCCATAGATTGACTAAGTTTATAAAAAAAGATAAAGATAAAGAAGACAAAATGAATAAAGGAAAATTATTACAAATAAGTCCTTTGAATGATGAACAAATATATATATGCATTCACTCATATAAAATGGTATCAACTCCCCTACCATTGCGTATTGGTACTTATCGGGTGTAGAATAGATCTGCTTCTTTTTGTTCCTACGAACAAAATAGTTTCATTATTACTAAAAGTAATTGAAAAGAATCAAACAAATCAAACAAATATTAATTCTTTCCCCAAGATAATCCACTAAAAAGAGGGTCCACAGCATAGTTTTTTCCAATGCAATAAAGTTACATTGTGTCTATTTTTCATTGATAAAGGGGTATTTCCATGGGTTTGCCTTGGTATCGTGTTCATACCGTCGTATTGAATGATCCCGGTCGTTTGATTTCTGTCCATATAATGCATACAGCTCTGGTTGCTGGTTGGGCCGGTTCGATGGCTCTATACGAATTAGCAGTTTTTGATCCTTCTGATCCTGTTCTTGATCCAATGTGGAGACAGGGTATGTTCGTTATACCCTTCATGACTCGTTTAGGAATAACCAATTCATGGGGCGGTTGGAGTATCACAGGGGGTACTGTAACGAATCCGGGTATTTGGAGTTACGAAGGTGTGGCCGGGGCACATATTGTGTTTTCGGGCTTGTGCTTTTTGGCAGCTATCTGGCATTGGGTGTATTGGGATCTAGAAATATTTACTGATGAACGTACAGGAAAACCCTCTTTGGATTTGCCTAAGATCTTTGGAATTCATTTATTTCTATCAGGGGTGGCTTGCTTTGGTTTTGGTGCATTTCATGTAACAGGATTGTATGGTCCTGGAATATGGGTGTCCGATCCTTATGGACTAACTGGAAGGGTACAATCCGTAAATCCAGCGTGGGGTGTGGAGGGTTTTGATCCTTTTGTTCCGGGAGGAATAGCCTCTCATCATATTGCAGCAGGGACCTTGGGCATATTGGCGGGTCTATTCCATCTTAGTGTACGTCCACCTCAACGCCTATACAAAGGATTACGTATGGGAAATATTGAAACCGTCCTTTCCAGTAGTATTGCTGCTGTCTTTTTTGCCGCTTTTGTAGTTGCTGGAACTATGTGGTATGGTTCAGCAACTACCCCGATTGAATTATTTGGTCCCACTCGTTATCAATGGGATCAAGGATACTTCCAACAAGAAATATATCGAAGAATTGGTGCTGGGTTGGCTGAAAATCAAAGTTTATCTGAAGCTTGGTCTAAAATTCCCGAAAAACTAGCTTTTTATGATTACATCGGCAATAATCCGGCAAAGGGGGGGTTATTCAGAGCGGGCTCAATGGACAACGGGGATGGAATAGCTGTTGGGTGGTTAGGACATCCTATCTTTAGAGATAAAGAGGGGCGCGAACTTTTTGTACGTCGTATGCCTACTTTTTTTGAAACATTTCCGGTTGTTTTGGTAGACGGAGACGGAATTGTTAGAGCCGATGTTCCTTTTAGAAGGGCGGAATCTAAATATAGTGTCGAACAAGTAGGTGTAACTGTCGAGTTCTATGGCGGCGAACTCAACGGAGTCAGTTATAGCGATCCCGCTACTGTGAAAAAATATGCTAGACGTGCTCAATTGGGTGAGATTTTTGAATTAGATCGTGCTACTTTGAAATCCGATGGTGTTTTTCGTAGCAGTCCACGGGGTTGGTTTACTTTTGGACATGCTTCGTTTGCTTTGCTCTTCTTCTTCGGACACATTTGGC